AGATATTATAGGAAATTAAGCAATCTATTACTGTACTGAATCCAATGAGTTAAAATAAAAAAAGTAAAAGTGATAGCAGGTCGTTCGCTACAAAAAATTTATTAGATCCTACTGAAAAAGAAATAATCAAAATTGAAGTTATTTTCAAATCCAATTCTTTTATTCCAAAATTTATTATATTTAATTAATTTCATTTTTTTTTTTTTGAATGAAGTTAGACGACACAGTTTTTCTTACTATTAATTCCACTTCATTCAACTCAATAATTGCACAATAAATTTCTTGATTCGGAATTATAGGATCAGTCGATGTCCCAGCCGATGAATCCATTTTTTTTCTACCTATGTCACTCTATCTTTTTTAGTTCCGTCCATAATGGCTGATGAATCGATAGGAAACTAAACTAATTCTGTCAATTGGTTTTTCTAAGTGTCGTATCTAGCAAAAATGGAAACTTAGGTATTAGGTAAGTGTTTTATCTACATATGTAGCAAAAGAACATATCTAATTTAGCTCTTTCATGCCTACTATAACTAGTTATTTCGGTTTTCTACTGGCTGCTTCAACTATAACCCTAGCTCTATTTATTGGTTTTAACAAGATACGACTTATTTGAAATGAATTGAATGAACAATTCAGAAAAATGAATATTTCTCTGAGATTCTCTTCTTCCGGCGTCAATTGCCAATTCTTGGTCATTGAGATTCACGGATAATTCAGATTAATATTTAGGGATAGATCTTACCTTTCTTTTTTTATCCCTTTATATTAAAAATCAAAAAAATAGAAATGATTGAAGTTTTTTTATTTGGAATCGTCTTAGGTCTAATTCCTATTACTTTGGCAGGATTATTCGTAACTGCATATTTACAATACAGACGTGGTGATCAGTTGGACCTTTGATTGAGTAACATTTCTTTTTTTGATTGACCTCCTCTTTTCCTTGCAGGAGGTCAAATTCAAGTTGCAATTCAACTTTGTTAAGTTATTTTATTGTGATTCAACATAACATAAACGGAATCACGCTCTGTAGGATTTGAACCTACGACATCGGGTTTTGGAGACCCGCGTTCTACCGAACTGAACTAAGAGCGCTTTTTTTGAGAGGAGATATGACTGTAAAGAAAGGGATTTTTTTACCCAATGTATCTTTCATACATATAGCATGAAAAAAGAAAGATTATGCTCAATTTAAATTGAATTCCTCGTTACTGCCCATAGGAGAAGTAATAGGTAGGGATGACAGGATTTGAACCCGTGACATTTTGTACCCAAAACAAACGCGCTACCAAGCTGCGCTACATCCCTTTTAAAAATTGTTGTATAGTGTTATTGTACAAAATCCTTGTCTTGTTTTCCACATTCTTTTTTTCTCTTCCATCTATATACAATTTTGTTGCCATTTTTTCTATTTGAATATAATAAAAGAATTATAAACATCGGAAGCCTAACGTATATAAAAAAAAAAAATGACTATTTGCTCAATAAAAAATAAAATAAGAAGGATATTCGTTTTAGATAAGAAGGATATTCGTTTTAGTTAGGAATTCCATGTAAAAATAAATTAAATAGAAATAATCTTGAACTACAGCATATGACCATATATGTATTACAATAAAGAAGGAGGATTTTCAATGCGAGACATAAAAACATATCTCTCTGTGGCACCCGTGATAGCTACTCTATGGTTTGGGTCTCTAGCAGGTCTATTGATAGAAATTAATCGTTTATTCCCGGATGCCCTGTCATTCCCTTTTTTTTCATTCTAGTTATTGATATACAAAAAAATGAAGAAAATTAGGGATACAATTCTACGTGAGGTGACGCTAAATTTACCCCTCCTTTTTTCAGTTCTTTAGGACAGGAAGAAAAGAGAAAGAAAAAAAGTGTATTGAACCTCAGCAAAAATTCGGTGGATCTAAGATTGGATTTGAGAGAACAGAAATGGAAATGTGGGTCCAGTCCAGGGCAGGCTCCACGAAATCATAGTATACTAAGATACTTAAATGAAATATGGAGATTAGGGTAGGAATATTTGATAATTAGAAAGAAATTGTATTATTTAATTATTACTCTATTAATTACAACGAAAGAAATTTCCAGTTAGTAACTTCTATTTATTTTTTTGTTCTTTTCTTCTTCTTTCGGTTCGGATTGAAAATAGAAGAGTCTAAGTTAAGTCGATTCAAAATCCAAAGGAGGTTCATGGCCAAGGGTAAAGATGTTAGAGTCAGAGTTATTTTGGAATGTATCAGTTGTGTTCGAAATGGTGTCAGTGTCAATAAAGAATCGAGGGGTATTTCTAGATATATTACTCAAAAGAATCGACACAATACACCCAGTCGACTAGAATTGAGAAAGTTTTGTCGCTATTGTCACAAGCATACAATTCATGGGGAAATAAAGAAATAGATCGAAGGGAAGATGAGAACATGTCTTCTTCCACTCCAAGTAAGAGGAAGAACTTAACATTTAACATATATATATAACATATATATAATATAAAAAAACCTATTTCGTTTCAGGCAGGTCCGAAATGAATAAAGAAATAGAATTTTAGAGATAAGGAATAACCCATGGAAAAATCCAAGCAACCTTTTCGTAAATCCAAGCGATCTTTTCGTAGGCGTTTGCCCCCAATTGGGCCGGGGGATCGAATCGATTATAGAAACATGAGTTTAATTAGTCGATTTATTAGTGAACAAGGAAAAATATTATCTAGACGAGTGAATAAATTGACTTTGAAACAACAACGATTAATTACTATTGCTATAAAACAAGCTCGTATTTTATCTTTGTTACCTTTTCTTAATAACGAGAAACAATTTGAGAGAGCCGAGTCAATCCCTAGAACTACTGGTCCTAGAACCAGAAATAAATAGACACATTCCTCATCCTCAATTGACTCAAAACTCCAATAGGAACTAAAGCGCAGATTGATTGATGTTTTTGTTCGAAAAAATACTATAATCTAGATTTGATTATTGTCTTATTACAAAAATGGGGGAAGAAAAGAAGAAATATTTTTTTTTGAAAAATGTTCGTCCATTCCTACTACTTTTCTTAATTTATTTTTATTCTATCTTCCCGGAGTTTCGTTCTCCGGGGAATTCTATTTCAATCATTCCTGTATATTATTTTACACTTTCCTTAAAAATTTTATTGGAAATCATGTAAAGACAATTCTTATTTGATATAGCTATTTGCGCAAGTATTTTACGATTAAGAAGCATTTGACCTTTGTACAGATTGTGTATGAATCTACTATAACTATAGGATACCTTATTCTCACGAGTTACTGCATTTATACGAGTGATCCACAAACGACGAAAATCCCTCTTTTGTCTGCCTCTATCACGATGAGAGGAAACTAAGGCTCTCATTTTCTGTTGAGTAATCGTTCGAGTAAGTCTTGAATGAGCACCTCTAAAGGTTGATGCAAATAAACGAATTTTTGTTCGACGTTTCCGAGCTGTATATCCTCGTCTAACTCTGGTCATTGAATCAAATTAAACTTTAATGAATAACTAATTGATTTCTTGTCTTTCAGTTATTTTTTTTCCCTCCCTCGGTCAATTAATAACAAAACGGATTTTTCCGATATATAAAATATAAATTCCAATGGCTTTTGCTACTCTGACCTTCCCAACCACGATTTTTTATTCTTTCCAGGCCTCATTTTACTTCAAAATAAGAAATTCTATCGATACTAAATTAAAAAATCGTGGGTTCCATCGTTTCTATGGTTACTTCTTAAACGGTGAGGTCCTCTCTATACACCGGAGCCTCCTCTCTAATTTAATCAAATGTTATTGTGAACTTGTATAGTTCACACTCTTTGGCTCTACCCATCAATTATACAGTAATAGATAGGTCTTTTCACAATAAGAGCTATCCATACAGTGACGGCATTTAATTCTGAAAGTTGGCTAAGTAGCTGACCCTCTTAGTCCGTTCTTTCAATATAAATTTTTTCTTTCTTATAATATTATTTCCCCCGCTTAATGGATAACTATGTTGCTACCAATGGGGAATTGCTTCTCATCTCAAATCAAAGTGATTGGATTTGCACCAATAGAAACCACAAATTACATACACATATACACATATAGGATAGGTATATGATAGATCTTCATTTTTAGTATAGTAAATGGCATTCTTCCATTCTATCTATCCTAGTCATGGGCACCGATCATTGATACTGGAAAATTTTTGATTTGTTCGAGCTTATGATCTGAACGAGTCGCACATACACCCTAGTACATGTTCCTCGACGCTGAGGACATCCTCGAAGAGCGGGAGATTTCGTGACATTTCTTATTGGCTTTCTTGTGTTTCTAATAAGTTGTTTAATAGTTGGCATGTCGTATATATAGAATTTTAGAATGAGTTGGTTTAGATCGATCTTAACCTGATGATTGATAATTAGGAATTTTTTCTATTCAATGTTAAATCGCGGAAAATTCAAATTATGCTTTGAAATAGAATCGTGGATTTATGTTAAATCCACAGTATTTTCATTTTCAACCGCTACAAGATCAACAATACCGTAAGCTTGGGCTTCTGTTGCTGACATAAAAACATCTCTTTCCATATCTTCGGATATAACCCATAGTGGGTTTCCAGTTCTTTGTACATAAACCTTTGTGAGTGTTTCGCGAAGTTTCAAAAGTTCTTCCGCTTCCAGGATAAATTCCCCTGCTTGCGCCTCATAAAAAGAACTAGCAGGTTGGTGAATCATGACCCTGATGATATAACATCATGAACGGTTCTTCTATCTCGCACGATCATGATTGGGTTAAAGTAAAGGAAAAAAAAAATAAAAATAACAAGAAGAAAAAAATAGAATTGAACAACCGTACAGGCATCTTTTTTTGTGCATTGCATACGGCTCTGCAATGGAATTTCTTTTTTCCTCTATTCCGTCGAAGAAAAAAATAGAATTCATCCGATCCAGATCGTTGAATAATCCATTTACCACCCTTCTTTTCGTAGAAGTAAAAAAAATACTATGATGGTTCTGTTGCTTTATATATTTATTTTATCTCGTCGGTGATTTAGCAATCCCAAAGTTTCTTTCTGATACGATTAAATAAGAAAAAATTCTGAAAAAATTCTTTTTTTTTATTTTCATACCCTTTCTTTCATAACATAAATATAAGAAAGAGACTTCTGGTTTAGAAGAAAATGGTTTGTGACGCTGAAATGTACTCCCGACACATAAGATCCAATCGGAAATACCCTATCTTTCAGACTACTATTTCGATACAAAATCTCATGTTATGAAAAAACAATAATAGTTTGTTCATATCGAACTCGAAGTGCCATGCTATTATTACTTATTATATTATTCATCTTCAATATGGCGAAGGCATAGTCTTCTTTTTTTTTTTCAAATAAAAAACTCATTGGCGCCAAGCGTGAGGGAATGCTAGACGTTTGGTAATTTCTCCTCCGACCAGAATGAAAGATCCCATTGAAGCGGCTAATCCCATGCATATTGTATGCACGTCGGGCGGCACAAATTGCATAGTATCATAAATAGCTATTCCTGGTATTACCCATCCACCGGGAGAGTTTATAAACAAATAAAGATCTTTAGTCTCATCCTCTATACTGAGATATACCATGAGACCAACAAGTTGATTCGAGATCTCGCTATCAACCTCTTGGCCTAAAAAAAGTAATCTTTCTCGATAAAGTCGGTTGATTAGGGTAAAATTTATCCCTTAGGAACCGTACGTGCACCTTTGGATGCATACGGTTCAAAAAAATTGCGAAAAAGATCAATGTGTTGATTAATCAATGTGTCGATTCCAGTCCTATTTCTTTTTTTTTTTAGAACAGGTTTTCAAAAAACATGAGGCTTAAGGTAAGGCTCCTCTTTCTAAAAAAAAAGAATTTATTTTCTGAACTTATTGAATTAACTCTCATTGATGTATTGTTTCATCGAAATTCAAATGACGATGTTATTTTCTTGTTCCTGAATGGGCCCCTTCAACTCTTTTAGGTTCATGTTCTACTCCGGGTAAAGATCTGTCCGAATTCTATTTGCACATATAGGGCAAATGCTCTCAGTACCACTTCTTTTTTTTCCTTTCATGCCCGCTTTTCTATTTTTCTATAAACTATTCGATCTATTCACCATACTATTCCATTGATTCTCAATTGGAGATCATTCCTTTCCTTAAGGATCCTATAGTATAAATAGGAAGTATAAAGTAAATATAATAATAGTTTATGATACAAGTGGTAATCGTACATATATTACCAATTTGGTATTTTCTGAACGGAGCCTGGATACCTTTTTATTTTTATCTTTATCGATCCAAGTTAACCATAAATTCTCTTCTAATTGATAATCTTGATCCCCAATATACAAAATTGATCTAATTGCACTTCACGCTCCGAATGATTGATTGACGATTCAATCAATATTTCTTGGGCGAAACAGAGGATATCTCCATCGGGGGAGAGAACGGGTAAATCCCATATGACCCAATATGTCTGACAAGTCGCACTATACGTCAACCCAAACTGCATCTTCCTCTCCAGGACTCCGAAAAGGTACTTTTGGAACACCAATGGGCATTAAATTAAAGAAAAAAATTAAGTAGCATACTTCACTTTAATATGGAAACGTAAAAATAGGTTTATTGTCTTCATCATCTTTTTTTTTCTGTTTATTCTATTTTATACATAAAATTGGAAGGTTCATAGAGGAAGACAGAGTGAATAAAGATTTTGACGAAGAGGTCGGGTCGGTCAATGCATTTATTCCCACAAAAGAAAATGGAACCAATCCCCCCATTGCGTATTGATACTTATCGGATATAGAATAGATCTGCTTCTCTTTATTCTTACGAATAGAATTGTTCCGTTATTTCCAATTGAACGGAATTCATATTAACCCTTTCTCATACGGAATCTACTGATACTGAAAAGGTTAGGTACATAGTATAGTTTTTTCAATGCGATAAAGTTACATAGTGTCTATTTTTCTTTGATAAAGGGGTATTTCTATGGGTTTGCCTTGGTATCGTGTTCATACTGTTGTATTGAATGATCCCGGCCGATTGCTTGCTGTCCATATAATGCATACAGCTCTAGTTGCTGGTTGGGCTGGTTCGATGGCTCTATACGAATTGGCGGTTTTTGATCCCTCTGACCCCGTTCTTGATCCAATGTGGAGACAGGGTATGTTCGTTATACCCTTCATGACTCGTTTAGGAATAACGAATTCGTGGGGTGGTTGGAATATTTATGGAGGAACTGCAACAAATCCGGGTCTTTGGAGTTATGAGGGTGTGGCAGGGGCACATATTGTGTTTTCTGGCTTGTGCTTCTTGGCGGCTATCTGGCATTGGGTGTATTGGGACCTAGAAATATTCTGTGATGAACGTACAGGAAAACCTTCTTTGGATTTGCCCAAGATTTTTGGAATTCATTTATTTCTTTCAGGGTTGGCTTGCTTTGGCTTTGGTGCATTTCATGTAACAGGTTTGTATGGTCCTGGAATATGGGTGTCCGACCCCTATGGGCTAACTGGAAGAGTACAATCTGTAAGTCCGGCGTGGGGCGCGGAAGGTTTTGATCCTTTTGTTCCGGGAGGAATAGCCTCTCATCATATTGCAGCGGGTACATTGGGAATATTAGCGGGCCTATTCCATCTTAGTGTCCGTCCACCTCAACGGCTATACAAAGGATTACGTATGGGAAATATTGAAACAGTACTTTCCAGTAGTATCGCTGCTGTCTTTTTTGCAGCTTTCGTTGTTGCTGGAACTATGTGGTATGGTTCAGCAACTACCCCAATCGAATTATTTGGTCCGACTCGTTATCAGTGGGATCAGGGATACTTCCAGCAAGAAATATATCGAAGAGTTAGTGCCGGACTAGCCGAAAATCTGAGTTTATCGGAAGCTTGGTCTAAAATTCCTGAAAAATTAGCTTTTTATGATTACATTGGTAATAATCCGGCAAAAGGGGGATTATTCCGAGCAGGTTCAATGGACAACGGAGATGGAATAGCTGTCGGCTGGTTAGGACATCCTATCTTTAGAGATAAAGAAGGGCGTGAGCTTTTTGTACGCCGTATGCCTACTTTTTTTGAAACATTCCCGGTAGTTTTGGTAGATGGAGACGGAATTGTGAGAGCTGATGTTCCTTTTAGAAGGGCAGAATCAAAGTACAGTGTCGAACAAGTAGGTGTAACTGTTGAGTTCTATGGTGGCGAACTTAACGGAGTCAGTTATAGTGATCCTGCTACTGTGAAAAAATATGCTCGACGTGCCCAATTAGGGGAAATTTTTGAATTAGACCGAGCTACTTTGAAATCCGATGGTGTTTTTCGTAGCAGTCCAAGGGGTTGGTTCACTTTTGGGCATGCTTCGTTTGCTTTGCTCTTCTTTTTCGGACACATTTGGCATGGTGCTAGAACCTTGTTCAGAGATGTTTTTGCTGGTATTGATCCTGATTTGGACGCTCAAGTGGAATTTGGGACATTCCAAAAACTTGGAGATCCGACTACAAGGAGACAGGTAGTTTGATATAACATTTCTTTGGTTTTTTTGTCTCTATTTTTTTTGATTTGACATACTGTACCAGAGCAATCTTGACTTGACTCACCATCTTTTCTTTGACTCTTTCCCTTTCTTTATATGGTAAATGATCCCAAATGAATAGGTGTGGAAGCTATAATTGTAACCCACGATCGAATCTATGGAAGCATTAGTTTATACATTCCTCTTAGTCTCGACTTTAGGGATAATTTTTTTCGCTATCTTTTTTCGAGAACCACCTAAGGTTCCGACTAAAAAAATGAAATGATTTTTCATCTCAATCTCAATTGAAGTAATGAGCCCCCCATATTGGGAGGCTCATTACTTGAACTAGTCTCCGTGTTCTTCGAATGGATCTCTTAATTGTTGAGAGGGTTGCCCAAAAGCGGTATATAAGGCGTACCCAGTAAAGCTTACAAGTAAACCGGATATGGAGATGGCGACTAGGGTTGCTGTTTCCATTTTTAGATAATTTGAAGATCACAATGGATCTACGATAAGATCGTTTATTTACAACTACAACAGAATAGTATACAAAGTCAACAGATCTCAACCAATTATTAAATAGGATTTATGGCTACACAAACCGTTGAGGATAGTTCCAAATCTGTTCCAAGACGAACTACTGTAGGGAGTTTATTGAAACCATTGAATTCGGAATATGGTAAAGTAGCTCCGGGATGGGGGACTACACCGCTTATGGGGGTCGCTATGGCTCTATTTGCGGTATTCTTATCTATTATTTTGGAAATTTATAATTCTTCCGTTTTACTGGATGGCATTTCAGTAAGTTATTAAGTTTATAAGAACTATGAAATCCTAGGTTTTCAATAAAAAAATGACTTAAGCCTCGGATTTCTAGACCTTTCTGGTAGTTCGACCGTGGAATTTTTTTGTTTCGGTATTTCCGGAATATGAGTGTGTGACTTGTTATAATTGATCCTATTGATAATACAGAAAATGGGTCTGTCATCTCTATCAAGATGATTCTACTTCGTCGGATATTTTTTCTAGTATCTGGAGCACGGAATATATATAGAATATATCAAGATTAGAAATATGTGAACTATGATTCATACTTACTATTTAGATTAGACCTCGCGACCGGACTCAAAAAATTCGAACATAGGTATTTCCAAAATAAAATGATTTTATCCTTCCGACTTATTTTGGAAAACTCTTTCTCTCGATTTTGTTAAGTCATTACATCCGTTCATTGAATAAGTGATGATCAAAAAGTTCTTACTCGGAGAACCCTTGAGTTTAGCTTCGAGCTTTATTAAATAAAAAATCATCGTGGTTCTAGTATGAATCTAAGGTTTCAATTGATTCATAGGGTCTCAACAAGAGAATTCCTATTATCTATTATATAGTAAAAAAAAAAGTCAATCTGCATTATGATTACGCACAAAAAAACAACAAAGAAAAGAAATAAACAA